CGCTGCTAGGCCAGCTGTAGCTATATCTGATCCGTACTTCCTTGCCCGAGTGGAGCTGATATACCTGGACCAGGTCGCGTGGTACCTGGGTGAGATAGTGTTACGGCAGTTTGGGATTGATCGGCCGGTTCCTGATCCGCCACCCCAATCCTTCCATGCATCGCGGACGGGTGGAGCTGCTAGATATAGCTTACTGGACACTTTCAGAGATCAGATTAGGCACTTCAATGCTGGAGGAGACTTCTTCGAGATGCATTTGACCGACCGCGAGGACTATGTTGAATGGTATGCATCAGTGTCCACAGGACCGATCCTTCCTCCACACATGAGGATAGGGTCGAACTACGCGATCAGAGGAGGTCAGGCTGCTTCACGGATTGCTGAGCTGAGGAGAGACCTGGATAATATTATCCGGGAGCGCTTCTTTAAGTATTCTCTTCTTGTATGGATGGCTTATAGATGCTTGTAGGCCTCCTTGTTTTTAGAGTACCCATGGGCTTGTAGATTGCTGAGTCATCACGGCGAGGTTTCTTAAATCCTTACTTCAGGATCGTATCAGAGAGCTCGAGACCCAGTTGAGGAGTCGAGCCGATACAAAGCAGGAGAGAGATCTATCTTCTAGAGTCACAGAATCAGACCCTCTCATCCGCGAAGCTGGGGTGGGATATATGCGCAAATCCCCGGCGTCATGGGTCACCTTCCTTCTTTCCTCCCCCTTAATTAAGAGGTCTGGGAATTTTCGCAAACAAGTAAGAGGCTTGTGCCGGTAACTATGCCTCTCGTTAAAGAGTTCATGAAGGATGTGAAACCTACTTCATTGCCAGTGTAAAGGCAGGCGGCTAAAAGGAAGCTTATTAGAGCATTGAATTGACGAAGGGACTGGTAGGAATTCTTTATTATGGAAAGGAATAGGGTAAGGAAGAAAGAAAGCATCCGGAAAGCTAGCCAGTTCTTGGTCAAGGGCTTTCAGTCCTGTCCTTGAGCGAAAGAGTCTCATCAGACTTTTTTCTATTCGATTTCTATCTTATCTTGTCGATAATTATCGATCTTCCTTGAATGTGGTGGTGAACCATACCGAGCCAAAAACGAAGCATACATACCGAGCCTTCTCCTTCGGAGCCTTGAACTCACTCGCTCGATTGCAAAGAATGCAAGCAAACCTGGACTTCCCTACCCCGCGATGGGTTAACTTAACTAGAGGAAAGACGACATAAAATAAAGGGAGAACTCGCTGTGTCAACGGTCCACTATGAGCTATGAAAGAGATCTTATTTTGGACTTAAAGACCGATTCCACCCCTATACTTGATCAAGCTGAGCTAGGAAGTCTTCCATTCTTGCATCCTATCTTTTATAAGTAAAGGGAGTACACCGATCCGATTCAAGCCTTGGTCTTTCTTTTAGCAGCGCTGCTTTCACATCACATATCGATCTATTCTTTCCTCACTTGAGGGGCTAGAGTAGAAGATGTAGCGCTTTGCTGACTTGACTAGGTAGGGTGAATTCCCGCTTCTACTTTCTTTTTGTCTCGAAAAGGGGGGTCATCAAGGGACTCTTAGTTCTTTCTTGGCGGGAAGAGGCAAAAAACTTGCTATTCTTATTCTTCTTTCGCGCCAGCCCTTTCCTTCTTTCTTCCGATCTTCTACCTCACCCCCTATACTGATAAAGGTCCTTTCTTTCTCCTTTCTAGCCGTCATGCAGGGTGTCGTTATTGTCATGCCTTACGGGGCTCATGGAAGAGGGTCTTTCGAAAGAGGAAAAAGGATAAGGATACGGATTCTCTGGGGGAGAAGAGTCATTCCTCTATTTATGCCTGTCAGAAGGTGTTTAAGAGACAGGGGAGTTTCGGGACGAAAGCGCAGAGTGCTCTATGGCTGGATTTCTTCCTAAAGTAGGTCATTCCTTTACTCGATGGGATATTCAATTAAGAAGAAGGAGCAGCGATGAAAAGATGGCCAAAGATCTTTTATTATCTGTCCCCCTTATCCCCGGATCTGGCTAGCTTGAAGCTGACCAAACGCTTTCTTCATTTTCAATGAGCTTTAGCTTTCCTTGAGTTGGCCGCTGGGTCCTTAGGATCGAAGTAAACCTCTCCTTTTTTTCTTTCTTCATTTGGAAGAGATTCACGGTGTATGGCCTTCCTTCTTCGGTCTTCGGCTTCCCCACGTTGGCTTTCTTTAATGGGATGAGTGCAAAATAAAAAATGGAAAGAGAAGGCTGCTCGTTCATAGACCATTCCTTGAACCTATAGCTTTGCCAATCTGGGCTGATCCTGATTAAGATGGCCTTTCTACCGGCCTGATCATAATCGGTCAGTAAAGTGACAACCTTGAAATCAACGCACTGGCCGTGCTTTGTGAAAAAGATTCCTTTTAACTTGAAATAATGTTCTTTGAAGTCAATCGGGAAGTCACTTGGATGACGCTTTGCGTATTGAAGAGAGTTGTCCATGATCCGTTTTCGAATCCTTCTTTCTTCTGGGTCGGGATGATCGGCGATAAAGTATCCCTCGGTCGAATTGGAGTAAATATTCACGTACTTTGGTATCTTGCTAAAGAAGGTGAAGGGAGAATAACAGGCGCGTCTTCGGAGACAGCCCCAGAACGTTTCGAGCAGCCAGCCCCTTTATTTAATTATTAGCGGGTAGGTTACACTTTTTCCTGAAGCATAGATGAGATTAGAGATTAAAAAGACGCTAGCATTAGCAGAAGATCATCGATCATACTTTCTTGCCTTAGCCACTATTGAGGAAGAGAGACTCATAGCACAGATTTTCCTTACCCGTGAAGGCAGAAACAGTACCTGTTGTTAACAAAACGGAGTCTCAAAAGCCCATTTATCGCACTGGTAGCTTCATAAGGCAGGATGCTTTTCCTCTAGCCCTTCTTTACGAGCTACCTTAGCTACTAGAATATCTTTCCTGAGTTAAGTAGCTAACTGAAGCTGGCAGCTAGTCGCCGAGCTGGGTATAGAGCTATCTCTCTTCTTGGATGTTGTCATTCCTATGCTAGTAGTTCTCTTTCTCTTATCCGAGTAGCTAGTAGTGCTATCCCAGGGGATATTGGGAATCCCTCTCCTGGCTGTGCTTCTATTTCCCCTAGTGTCTTCTAGTCTGAGTAGCTAGCCTTCCCTATCCTAGCTGCTAGCAGCTAGCTCTTCTTCTTTCTTGTCAGTCTGATGTAACTACGGGTGGCTTTATTTCCTTAAAGTTCTGGTAGTTGAGTAAGGTCTCTAAGCTTCGTTGCTAGTGAGTTCTCTCTTGCTGGCTTTCTAGTTCTTCCAAGGCTTCTTCAAGGTTATAGAAGACGCAGACGAGCATCTTGTGTCTTATCATCTTTCATCTTCTCGTCTTCTCCTATAGGGCTAGAGCTTCCCTTCCTTCCTGTGCTGGTAGTTATCTAAGGCCAGTGAAAGCAGTCTGCTATAGGTAGTTACTACTTATCCTATGCTTATCTGCTTTCCGCTGTTAGTTGTAATTCATTTTATTTGAATCCTTACTACACGAAGGAGGAATCTAAGAGCAAGAGGGCTAACTACTATCCTGGTTTCCTATAAAGGCTTTGTTCCGTTAGGTCTTCTTGCCATATCAAAAAAGAAAGGTAGAAGGAACTAGCATAGAGGAGTTGGATCCAGGCTAAGAACTAAGGCTAGTTTTATGTTAACACATTCAAATCGTAGAACTACCACTCATAAGGACAGTGAGGTTTTGATCCCTATTATTAGCTTTTAGTGATCCAGTAGCTGGAAAGCTAGCAGCAGTCTCAACTAGAGCAGTTAGAACTCTTAGCCAAGCATGCGTCCCAACGAATACCAACAAGTGGAGTTAATGCTATATCTCATCCTTTCCTTAGTAGGGTTTATCCCTAAACAAAATACCGATTCAAGCCCCTTTACTAGGTTGGGCGAGTCTCACGATTCTCGATTTCGAAATATTTTAAGAGATGAGAGAACCTCTGTTACATAATTGAGAATGCTGAACTTCTAGAGCTCTTTTTCGAATAATCAAGCTTGTCTGTCTCTAATGCGAATGAGGAATGCAAGATAACAGAGTAGTTTCCGCCCAAAGGGTCCTCTACTGGACCGGTCCCCGGGGATGAAGTCAACTTGCTACTGATTGAGCATGAAGACAGTCTGCTTTGAACATGAATTCTACGTTAAAAAACGTCAACTCTCTCTGGCTCGAGCACTCTGGCAGAAGGTAGTCTTCCCTCCCGACTGTGCTAAGTGCTTCCCTTTCTAGTAGCTCTCGTAGCTGTCTGTGCCTCTACCCTAGCTGCTAGTAGCTCTCTTCTTGGCTGGCTTTCTTCTTTCCTTTGGGAGTAGGATGTAACTCCTTTCCTTTAGGTTTATAACACGCTAGGAGAGCTAAGAATGGATTCTATCTCGCCATCTCTTGATAGTAGCTCCTGTAGCTAGGCGAATGGGGCTTTGGTTTCTCCCCCCAAGCCTTTTACAGTTCCAGAAGCAGAGGGAGCAGAGTCAGTTGAAAGTCAGGAAAGCCAGTGATATAAAAAGAAAGATTCGACTACGAGATTATCGTACTGCCCAACCAACGTTGGCCTTCCGAAGACCCTCTTTCTATTTCCCCAAGCGTGCTGGCTTTCCTGTTCTTTTCTTCGAACTCAATAAGGCAAAGGCTGCTTTCGTCATTGGTAGATGTTATATCAGACTACTCAGACGATCAAGTCTGGTTTCTTTTCGTGTTGTTAGGATGGACCTGCATGCCCACCTTTGACTTCGACGTTGAGATATGTTGCTTTGCGGAACTCCTTTGTGTATGAAAAAAAGTGGGCTACCTTAAGGCGCCTTCGAGCTCAAAAAAAAAGGGTGGATGCTTGCGCGCCCTGCCTTCCCGATTTCCTCGAAGTCGATCTCTCGCTGGTTCTTCTTTTTCTTTCTCGTGGAGCTAATGAAAAGGCGTGGTTCGGGTCTCAGTTAGAAAGCCTGTCACCGATCAATTGGGTTTCTGCCACTATCTATGAGATTTCGAAATCCAGTTTT